GGAACTGTTTTTACTCCAGGAAGAAGTATAAAAAATTTGATTAAGAATTGCATAATAATATAATTTTTTTTCATAATTGAAATTCAAAAAAATATTATATATAGAAATATGTATAAATATCCAAGAAATTTGCGTCCAATAGGATTTGAACCTATACCAAAGGTTTAGAAGACCTCTGTCCTATCCATTAGACTATGGACGCTTTTCTTTCACTTTTCACGAAAACTTCGTGAAAAGTGAAAGAAAAAAAGAATTCTATAGAATATTCTATTTATCGAATAAGAATAATTAAGACTAAATAATTAATTTAATATTAATTAATATTAATAACGAAAAGTAATAGAATTAATATAGAATTTTATAGGATATAAGCGGGTAGCGGGAATCGAACCCGCATCGTTAGCTTGGAAGGCTAAGGGTTATAGTCGACGTTCATTCGTAATTTTGTTTGAACGTCTCTAATTCAAAACTGAACGTGAAACTTTTGTTTCATTCAGCTCCTTTACAGAACAATTTAAGAGATGGAAGACATGAAAAATAAATGACCCATAACATCTATGTCAGCCTTTCTTTTTATCTGTATCTGTATATATATACGAATACGAATACATTTAAAACAGCTTGCTTTTTAGATGATCCCCATAGAAGATAAAAACAATCTGTTTTTTTTCTAGTTACTTCGTTCTCTATTTCTATTTGAAAGAATCTTTAGGAAAAGAATAAAAATTCCGTCGAGCTAAAAAAAGGATGTCGATGTTTCTAGTAAACTAGAAACATTCTTTACTAGCTATTTTGCTTCAATCTCTCTTATACAAAACAAATAAAAAAAATGGAAGATTTAGTTACGATTCGAAATAAATTTTATATATCTTTCTCCCTGGATCCTTTACTCATATTAAAAAATTGGGATTCTTGATCCAATTCCAAAAACTTATGTTTCATAATTTTAAAAACAATTCGAAATTGTATACAAATTACGATAATGTATATTATTCCTCGAATCGTTCGTTGAGAGGTATAAAGGATTAAAACCCTTTAATTAAGAAATAAAGTTTTTGATCGTGATATGGATCACGCAAGGGATCCCTTAACTATTAGGGGGTCCTTAGAACGAATCGCACTTTTACCACTAAACTATACCCGCTACAATACCATTATTGTATATGAAAGGATCTTTTGTCGAACAAGGGAATCCGGCATATTTCGTAAGAGCCCCCTAATGAAATTAAGAAAAGGGGGCAAATCTCATTTTTGGATTTTGTTTTTGCTGAAGGTATTTTGACAGATATATCTCTATATAATTACTTAATTCATAACACAAAAATGCATTGTGCAAGAATCCACAGTTCCATTCCTTTTTTAAATACGTTACTCGAAAACAAAAGAAGGAGTAATAAAAAATGACTTTGGATTCCTATGATATAGAACCAAAATGAGATAAGATCAAAAAGTCTTTTTTATTTCTCTTTGATCATGCTTAAATTAATTACAAGTTTTTTTCAAATACATTCAAAAAAATCGTTCTGATCCAGGATTCATGGGAAAAAAAAAAAGAGCCATGCCAGTACCTAGCTGGGCTCTGCTTGTATAAAAAACAAACTAAAAATAGAATAAAATCTATAAAAATGAATAGTTCTTGAAAATATCTATATATCATAATGAATAAAAATAAAAATTAAATAGAAAAAATAGAGATAAGAAATAAAGAAGGCTTTTTTTTTCAAGTCCTACTTTTTGTTTATCAGATGTAACATAAAATAAACATAATAATTCAATTTTTGGAATTGGGGAGAGATGGCTGAGTGGACTAAAGCGTCGGATTGCTAATCCGTTGTACGAATTTTTGTACCGAGGGTTCGAATCCCTCTCTTTCCTTTTCCATTGATTGATGATTTGGCATTTTTTTCTTTTGAACTGATGGAGCTTCTTTTTTTTGTTTTCCTTCCTAGTTTTTTTAATTGTTTTTACTAGTTAAAGATGTAAAATAGATAGAAAAACGAAAAATATTTTTAAATCCAGCACAAGTAAGGAAAAAATATAAAACAAAAAATATTTTCTTATTCTTCACGTCCTGGATTACGTCCTGGATCGTTAGATAGGAATCCGAAAATGAAAAGAGAAACAAAGAAAATCACTATCGTGTAAACAAATAGTTTTAGAGTAAGCATTACAAAATCTCCAAGATTAAAAAAAACGACAGAGAAAGAGAATAGATTCTCTTCTATTTCACATTATGTTTCCTTTGATACTAAGTTTCTAAGAAATACAGTGATTTCGAGGAAAGAAAAAAATTAGGAAATTTATTTGTAGTAAGAGTCCAACCTTTATATAACCATTACCAACAATTACAAAAAATTTCAATATTTGGAATCAAGGATTCACACTGTAAGACTTATCTGATCTTATAAAATATTATAATGTTGGGATTTTTGTTTTCGAATAAATTCTGAATTTTTTTAGGACATTATTCAAATTAAAGATCTCATCGAAAACTTACAGCAGCTTGCCAAACAAAAGCTAAGAGAAAAAAGAATAGGGGTATTACTGGCATAATATCTACAATTGGATTCAAAAAAGCATAAGCTTCTGGTAATTTCGCCAAGAAAAAACTACTTGAATAAAGGGCAGAGTGAATAGAAATACAGACCAAGCTAAAGATATTAAGCATAACAAAAATGTTGTTCTTTAAAAAAATGAATTGTATTTTTGCTTTTTTTTTATTGTATTTTATTATTATTTTTATTATTTAATACTTTTAATTATATTTATATTATTTTTATATTAGATTAGATATATATATTATATGATTTAATTAATTTAATAGAATTAAATTTGATTATACAAGTAGATTAAGAATTCAATATTAAATAATTATATATATATATTATAAAGAAAGAATATATGAAATTTATATATAGATTAATACTTATATTCTATATCTTTCTATTCTATATAAAAATAAAATAGAAAATAATTTTCAAAATGGATAATATAATAATTGAAATTGAAAGAATTCAAATATGGATATTCAATTCATATTTCTTATAAATAAATTAATTAATATTAATTAAATTAATATTCATAAATGAATAACTGAGTAATAAAACTAAAAAAAATGAATAAAATAAGATCAGATTATTCTATAGAATAACTTTAGACTTGGAATTGACGAGCAACCAATAATAGTATAGTATTTATTAGTGTGGAATCGAAATGGGGCGTGGCCAAGCGGTAAGGCAACGGGTTTTGGTCCCGTTACTCGAAGGTTCGAATCCTTCCGTCCCAGATCGATCATATTTATTCATGATATATACCAATTTGGATACAAATTGTATTGTATATCTGAATAAATATTACTCCTCCCTTTTTTCTCATTCGTCTCTAATCTAAAGTGAGTAGCTTATGAATATGTAAAAGAATAAGAAAAAAAGAAACCATCCATAGTCTAATTCGGAAAGTGGATTTTTATAATCCAATAAAGAATCAAACCTATTGAAATATCCCCATTATTCTAAATGTCCTTAAACAAGGCGCTCAACCTACAGGAAATTTTACGGAACTTTGCCCCAATCAACAAACCAAATTCAATTAATGAAAATAAAATACAAATAATAGATAGATAGAAGTTATCTTTTGAAAATTCTTACCTACGTAAGAATCTAAATTATATGTATACCCATGTATACCAAAGATATTTTCTAGAATCTAAAAAATTCATATCATATCGGGTTAGGGTTGATCTAAACCAGATCATTATATATATAACTCATCATGCCAACTATAAAACAACTTATTAGAAACACAAGAAAGCCTATCCGAAATGTCACAAAATCTCCCGCTCTTCGGGGATGCCTTCAGCGCCGAGGAATATAATATATGAAAAAATAATTTGATAATTACTAAATAAATAATTTGATAATTACTAAATGAAGTTTCATTGAATGACTATTCGTCTATTATATTATATTTCTATATTTCTACATCTAAGTAAATGACTATATTTTATTTGAAATTCAAGGAGAATGAATGTATGGATAAAAACATTCAAAGTTGGCATAATAGTGCTAATTCTAGTTACAGCAATTTTGATTATTTAGTGGATGGCAGGAACATACGGAATTTACTATCTGATAAAAAAACTTTTTTAGTTAGGAATAGTAAGAATTATTACATATCCGTATATTTTTCTATTGAAAATTACATTTTGGAGATTGACGATGGTTCTTCTTTTCTAAATGAACCAGAAGGTTTTTTCTCTATTGAAAATTATTTGAATATTAAAATAAATAGTTGCATTGAGAGTTATCTTCGTTCTCAAATCTGTATTGATATTTCCATTTTAGCTAAGGTCAACAATATTGGTGAAAGCAAGAGTACTAGTATAATAACTAGCACGAATGATCCAAATGCTAGTTCTTTAGAAAGTTCTAATGATTTCGAGGAGACGCAAAATTCTTTAGAAAGTTCTAATGATTCGGATGATTTGGATGATGAAGATGATTGGTATGATTCGGATGATGAAGATGATTCGGATGATGAAGATGATTCGGATGATGAAGATGATGAATTGTTGGAGACACCAAATTCTTTAGAAAGTGCTAATGATTTGGATGATGAAGATGATTCGGATGATTCGGATGATGAAGATGATTCGGATGATGAAGATGATGAATTGTTGGAGACACCAAATTCTTTAGAAAGTGCTAATGATTTGGAGGAGACACCAAATTCTTTAGAAAGTGCTAATGATTTGGAGGAGACGCCAAAATATAAATATAAACATTTGTGGGTTGAATGCGAAAATTGTTATGGATTAAATTATAAGAAATTTTTTAAATCAAAAATGAATATTTGTGAACACTGCGGATGTCATTTGAAAATGAGTAGTTCAGATAGAATCGAACTTTTGATTGATCCAGGTACGTGGAATCCTATGGATGAATACATGGTCTCTGTGGATCCCATTGAATTTCATTCGGAAGAGGAACCTTATAAAAATCGTCTTGATTCTTATCAAAAAAGGACAGGATTAAAGGAGGCAGTTCAAACAGGCACAGGTCAACTAAACGGTATTCCTTTAGCAATTGGTATTATGGATTTTCAGTTTATGGGGGGAAGTATGGGATCCGTAGTCGGTGAGAAAATAACCCGGTTGATCGAATATGCTACCAATCAACGTTTACCTCTTATTTTAGTATGTGCGTCCGGAGGAGCACGTATGCAAGAAGGAAGTTTGAGCTTAATGCAAATGGCTAAAATATCTTCTGCTTTATATGATTATCAATTAAATCAAAAGTTATTCTATGTACCGATACTTACATCTCCTACTACCGGTGGGGTGACAGCTAGTTTTGGCATGTTGGGGGATATCATTATTGCTGAACCAGATGCTTACATTGCATTTGCGGGTAAAAGAGTAATTGAACAAACGTTGAATAAGGAAGTGCCCGAAGGTTCACAATCGGCTGAATTTTTATTCCAAAAGGGCTTATTTGATTTAATCGTACCACGTAATCTTTTAAAGGAGGTTCTTACTGAGTTATTTAAGTTCCATGGTTTTGTCCCTTTGACTCAAAATGAAAAATAAAGCAGACTCTTAAATGCTTTTTTTTCGCGAGTAAGTAGTTAGTTATTTAGTTTCTTGTAATCCAATAAAGATAAGAATTAGAGTCAAAATCCAAAGAATTGAATTCATTTCTTTGGATTTTGGAAACATAAGATATAAGATAAAGGAATTAATTAAATAAGATATTTATTCTTATTATTATTGTATTTTGTACTTTATGATTCTTAATAAATATTATAAATATTTTCGTTTATTATATTCTATTAATATATAAGATGACTTATTATGTATACTCAATATATAGAGTAATAATATATATATTATATAATTATATTTAATATTAATATGTAATTCTTATCTATCTATTAATATATCTTGATTCAGCTATACTCAGTATAAGTCTATATGAATTTATTCTAGTGATTATAGACTATCTTTATTACAATATAATAATAATAAAAATATTAATTTAACAATTAACAAATAAAGAACAGGTACAAATATAAAATTGAGGTACCCATTTTATGATAAACTTACCTTCCGTTTTTGTGCCTTTAGTGGGCCTAGTATTTCCGGCAATTGCAATGGCTTCGTTATTTCTTTATGTTCAAAAAAATAAGATTTTTTAGATATCGGCAGTAGGGACAAATCTCATATATTTGTTTTTTAGATAAAGTCAAATCTAACAATCAATAAAAAAGAACAGGTACAAATATAAAATTGAGGTACCCATTTTATGATAGACGTTTTTGTTCCTTTAGTGGTCCTAGTCTTAATTGTAACGGCTGGTTTATTGGTTTATGTTCAACAACAAATTTCTTGGGGGTCTGGGCACCTTATGCGTCGCTTCGCAGAAGACGCATGGCTCTACACTGTACCAGGGGCCCGAAAACCAATAAATTTCTTCTGGGCTTCTTTCACTCTTTTAGGTTCTTTAGGGGTTTTAGTTATTTCAGCTTCCAGTTATTATGGTCGGAATTTTTTCTCTTTCAATTCGTCCGAATTTCTAGTTCCTTTTTTGCCACAAGGGGTCACGCTGACTTTCTATGGAATCTCAGGTCTTTTTGTAAGTTTTCATTGGTGGCTTCTAATTTTGTGGAATGTGGGTAGTGGTTATAATCTTTACGATAAAAAAAATGGAATGGTGCGGTTTTTTCGTTACGGATTTCCCGGAGAAAATCGTCGTATTCTTTCCAAAGTCCGTGTGGAAGATATTCTGGCCCTCCAATTTTTCGATAACCCAGAACCTCTTAGTGGTATCCTTTATATGCACACCAGAGAACAGGGGGACATTCCCTTGACCCTTGTTGATGATTATTATGATAGGACTCCACGGAACATTTTACAAACAGCTTGGGACTTGTCCGCATTCTTGGATGTACCATTGGAAATAATTGTATAAAAAAAAGCGAGAATATATTATCCATTTCTATGAAAAAATTAGAAATTAGAAATGGATAATATATATATGGGTTCTATTACTGGTAATAGAACTTATGCTTGATAGAAATCTTATTATTATTATCATATATAGTTGACAAATGAGATGAAGCTGAGTTCATTAAAGACGACAAATGGCAAAAAAGAAAGCATTAATCCCCCTTCTATGTCTTACATCTATAGTCTTTTTGCCCTGGTGCATCTCTTTAACATTTAATAAAAGTCTGGAATCTTGGGTTACGAATTTGTGGAATACTAAAGAATCCGAAATTTTCTTGAATCTCATTAAAGAAAAAAGTATTTTAAACAAATTCATAGAGTTCGAGGAACTCTTCCTTTTGGATGAAATGCTAAAGGAATACCCGGAAACACGTTTAGAAAACCTTCGTATCGGAATCTACAAACAAACCATCCAATTGATCAAGACGCACAACCAAGATTGTATCCATATGATTTTGCACTTCTCGACAAATCTAATCTATTTGCTTATTCTAAGTGGTTATTCTATTCTGGGTAATCAACAACTCATTATTCTTAACTCTTGGGTTCAAGAATTTATATATAACTTAAGTGACACAATAAAAGCTTTTTCTATTCTTTTATTAACAGATTTATGTATAGGATTCCATTCGACTCATGGTTGGGAACTAATGATTGGTTCTGTCTATAAAGATTTTGGATTTACTCAGAATGATCAAATTATATCTGGTCTTGTTTCCACTTTTCCAGTCATTTTAGATACAATTTTTAAATACTGGATTTTCCGTTATTTAAATCGGGTATCTCCGTCGCTTGTAGTGATTTATCATTCAATGAATGACTGAAAAAATGATCCAATGAGACAATTATAAAGTTTGTTTTTTTTTTATAGAAAAGCTAAACATTCAAAATTTTACTTATTCTTTTTTCTTTCTACTCGTATTCTTCCTAGATTATAGGAAAATTATTTCAGTAAATAGCAGAATCATGGATAGGGAACTATGCCAGTAACCTACCTAATCTTATTGTAGAAATTTTGAGGATCAATGATTGGACCATGCAAACTAGAAATGCTTTTTCTTGGATAAAGGAAGAGATTACTCGATCCATTTCCGTATTGCTCATGATATATATAATAATTAGAGCACCCATTTCAAATGCATATCCCATTTTTGCCCAGAAGGGATATGAAAATCCGCGAGAAGCTACCGGCCGTATTGTATGTGCCAATTGCCATTTAGCTAATAAGCCCGTAGATATTGAGGTTCCACAAGCGGTACTTCCCGATACTGTATTTGAAGCAGTTGTTCGAATTCCTTATGATATGCAAGTGAAACAAGTTCTTGGTAATGGTAAAAAGGGGGCTTTGAATGTAGGGGCTGTTCTTATTTTACCTGAAGGTTTTGAATTGGCACCTCCCGATCGTATTTCGCCCGAGATTAAAGAAAAGATAGGTAATCTGTCTTTTCAAAGCTATCGTCCCACAAAAAAAAATATTCTTGTCGTAGGCCCCGTTCCTGGCCAGAAATATAGTGAAATTACCTTTCCTATTCTTTCTCCGGATCCCGCTACTAAGAAAGATGTTCACTTCTTAAAATATCCTATATACGTAGGCGGGAACAGGGGAAGGGGTCAGATTTATCCCGACGGGAGCAAGAGTAATAATAATGTTTATAATGCTACAGCAACTGGTATAGTAAACAAAATTATACGAAAAGAAAAGGGGGGATACGAAATAACGATAGTGGATGCATCGGATGCACGTGAAGTGATTGATATTATACCTCCAGGACCAGAACTTCTTGTTTCAGAGGGTGAATCTATCAAACTTGATCAACCGTTAACGAGTAATCCTAATGTGGGTGGATTTGGTCAGGGGGATGCAGAAATAGTGCTTCAAGATCCGTTACGTATTCAAGGTCTCTTGTTCTTCTTGGCGTCTATTATTTTGGCCCAAATCTTTTTGGTTCTTAAAAAGAAACAATTTGAGAAGGTTCAATTGTCCGAAATGAATTTCTAGGTACGCGGATTCATCAACATATTAAGCTCGTCAAAAGAACTCAATTTTTGTTGATAAATTATGTAAAGACCTTTGCTTCTTTCTAGTCTTTTTCTACCATATTTATTTCTAGAAATGCTTGTACTGTAGAACTAGTCATTCATAGTATATATACTGTGAAGAAGACTTTTTTATTTTGTTTCTTTGTTTTTTTTCTATTTTTATAGAATTCTATTTGATTTGACTCGATACTAAACCTAAACAAAATGAAATAGGCAGAGCAGAGAAAGAGAATATAAAGTAAAGTAGACATACAAATGGGGAAAACGGGATTCTAGGATGGATTATTTGTCTTTTCCTAGAGTCCGATTCCTTCTTGCTTATGTCGAAATAGATATGTATTGAAGTAATGGACAAACAAAAAAGAGAGGGCATTTGATTGACCAAATCAAAATTCCTAAATTTGTTTAGAAAAAAAATTCAATCATTATTCGATACTATTAGAGACTAAAATAGATTTAGAGTAAGATTCCATTAGTATCAAAAAGGTTCGGTTCACAGAATATTTGATCGGTAGAAAATATATGAATATATATATTATATTTTTATTGGAATATTATTCTTACATTGGAATATTATTCTTACAATAGAATACAATATTATTGCGCCACCCAGAAGAAGTTAATGAGGTTTTTTATTTTTCAAAAACATCATAAATAAAATGAAATGGAATTTTTTGAAACATAGTAAAAAGTTATCCCTTGAGTCATTTTATTTATACGAATCCAAAATATTATTATTATGAAGAACTCAACGGGACCCCCTCGAATTCGTCAAAGAAAGAGTGGATCCCTGTTGAGTTCTTATGCTTTCATTTCGCAAACTAAAATCATCCAACTACTACAGGGATGATCCCAATCCGGAATACGAACCATAAAAGAAAATACCAATTAAACCGATCACAACAATACCAGCTACAGTACCTATTATCCAAAGAGGAATCCTTCCAGTAGTAT